GAATATTCTTGCAGAATTTATAGCCGGCCAATTAAAAAATAGAGTTTCTTTTCGCAAAGCAATGAAAAAAGCTATAGAATTAACTGAACAAGCGGATACAAAAGGAATTCAAGTGCAAATTGCAGGACGTATCGACGGAAAAGAAATTGCGCGTGTTGAATGGATCAGAGAGGGCAGGGTTCCACTACAAACCATTCGAGCTAAAATTGATTATTGTTCCTATACAGTTCGAACAATCTATGGGGTATTAGGCATAAAAATTTGGATATTTATAGACGGGGAATAATAAACCTTTATTTTGCTTTACATTTTATCCAGCGATGAAAAAAAAAGATAAATTTGTTTATTCTTTTTCTTTTCTGTTAAATAAAAAAGAACAATTCTATATATTATAATTCTATAGGGTTTAATAAAAATTCAATTAATCTTTTGAAAAAATTGCTATGCTTAGTGTGTGACTCGTTGGTTTTTGAGGGTTAGTATAAAAAACCAGCCCCATAGTATAAACAAATAACTATAGAAGTAATAACCAACTCATCATTTCGTATTATCTGGATCCAAAGAACCAGTCAAGATATGATATATTCTTCATATTGTTGTAGCAACTGAAATCTTTTTTTTATTATTCAAAAAATCTGATCTGATTACTGATTATAAGTTGGCAATCGAAATAAAAAAGAAAGGGTATAGATAAATGGAAGGATGAGAGAAAGAAAGAAAAATAATATTGATGATATAAAATTCCAATATGTAAGGTCTATGAGTCATCTCATAAAAAATCTGTGTAATAAAGCATCAATACGGATTCATCATTAAATGGATCTGCTCATCGAACAAAAAATAAAGAGCTTCGAGCCAATAAAGACTAAGAATATTGACTCAAGAACTAATAGCTCCATTGTAGAATTCAGACCTAACCATTAAGTAAGAAGCGATGGGAACGATGGAACCTGTGAATTCAAAAGATTCTAGTGAAAATGAATTCGAATGATTCATTGATCGGGATGGCGGAACCGGCCAGAGACCAATTCATCTATTCGGAAAAGTTATGAACTAATGATAGAACTGAAATAGAATAGAAATTGAAAGAGTAAATATTCGCCCGCGAAAACTTTATTTTCTTGGATTGAGAAATTTGTGTCAATCCAATATCCAATACGATTTGATAAAGAGTAAAACAAAAGAAAGATTCCTTTTAAAATTCTAAAAATAAAATAGATAAATATAAAAAAAAATAGTTTTTTAATAGATTTTTAATAGATTTAGTTATCTATTTATCATCATATCATATCTATCATATCTATTCTATATTATCTATATAAACAAGATATACAAATCTTAAATTGAATTCAAAATCTTGAATTTGAATTTCTTTTTTTTCGCGAGGAGCTGGATGAGAAGAAACTCTCACGTCCGGTTCTGTAGTAGAGATGGAATTCAAAACAAACCATCAACTATAACCCCAAAAGAACCAGATTCCGTAAACAACATCGAGGAAGAATGAAGGGAATATCTTATCGAGGTAACACTATTTGTTTTGGTAAATACGCTCTTCAGGCACTTGAACCCGCTTGGATCACATCTAGACAAATAGAAGCAGGTCGACGAGCAATGACACGAAATGCACGTCGCGGTGGAAAAATATGGGTTCGTATATTTCCAGATAAACCTGTTACGGTAAGACCTGCAGAAACACGTATGGGTTCAGGTAAAGGCTCTCCCGAATATTGGGTAGCTGTTGTTAAACCAGGTCGAATCCTTTATGAAATGGGTGGAGTAACAGAAAATATAGCCAGAAGGGCTATTTCAATAGCAGCGTCCAAAATGCCTATACGAGCTCAATTCATAATTTTGGGATAAAAAAGAAATAGGCCTTAAAAATAGCGGGTGCAGGTTTCTTTTTTTGGACAAAAAATATTTCTTTTTTTCTTCGACCTTTGTATTGTAAAAAAAAGATAAAAAAAAAATGATATGATTCAACCTCAGACCCATTTGAATGTAGCAGATAACAGCGGGGCTCGAGAATTGATGTGTATTCGAATCATAGGAGCTAGCAATCGTCGATATGCTAATATTGGTGACGTTATTGTTGCTGTGATCAAAGACGCAGTTCCAAACATGCCTCTAGAAAGATCAGAAGTGGTCAGAGCTGTAATTGTCCGTACTTGTAAAGAACTTAAACGTGACAACGGTATGATAATACGATATGATGACAATGCTGCAGTTGTGATTGATCAAGAAGGAAATCCAAAAGGAACTCGAGTTTTTGGTGCGATTGCCCGAGAATTGAGACAGTTCAATTTTACTAAAATAGTTTCATTAGCTCCCGAGGTATTATAAAATGAGACCACCGTATGGTTATAGTAGGCTATTTAAAAGAAATAGATTAAGATTCATTTAGTAGATTTTGTCTCACGTATATACCTTTCAAAATTCATATTCATAAACAAATATGTAAAAAAAAAGAAAAACATGTTGATTATATCTAAATTTGGAGGCACCAATAATTTTAATTAATCATGGGTAGTGATACTATTGCTGACATAATAACCTCTATACGAAATGCCGATATGTATAGAAAAAGCGTGGTTCGAGTAGCATCTACTAATATTAGCCAAAGTATTGTTAAAATACTTTTACGCGAGGGTTTTATCGAAAACGTGAGAAAACATCGAGAAAACAACAAATCTTTTTTGGTTTTAACCCTACGACATAGAAGAAACAGGAAAAGTACTTATAGAAATCTTTTAAATTTAAAACGGATCAGTAAGCCCGGGCTACGAATCTATTCTAACTATCAAAGAATTCCTAGAATTTTAGGCGGGATGGGCGTTGTAATTCTTTCTACCTCTCGGGGTATAATGACAGACCGAGAGGCTCGACTAGAAAGAATAGGCGGAGAAATTTTGTGTTATATATGGTAATCTTTCTAATATCCAAATTGAATTTGAAACTTCTTTTTTGTGAAAAAGAAAAGAGAAGAGGTGGGTTGTCTAATAGGGTTCTTCCTCCACTAGTTGATACTTCAAGGGGGTTTTACCTGGAATGAAAGAACAAAAATGGATTCATGAAGGTTTAATTACTGAATCGCTTCCCAACGGCATGTTCCGAGTTCGTTTAGATAATGAAGATATTATTCTAGGTCATGTTTCGGGAAAGATCCGACGTAGTTTTATACGGATACTGCCAGGAGATAGAGTCAAAATTGAAGTAAGTCGTTATGATTCAACTAGAGGTCGTATAATTTATCGACTCCGCAACAAAGATTCGAAAGATTAGGTGTTTTTTCAACTTCACTATTTATAATTTATTTCGTAGGAATACGATTTGAAATTGAAAATTTCAAGAAACTTATTTTCTTCCAAGAAGTGGATTCAAAATTAAAGTAAGGAGTGACAAATATGAAAATAAGAGCTTCCGTTCGTAAAATTTGTGAAAAATGTCGACTAATCCGTCGTCGGGGACGAATTATAGTAATTTGTTCCAACCCAAGACATAAACAAAGACAAGGCTAATCAGACTCGTTAAAGACCTGATATACAAATAGGGGATCTGTTTTGACCTGAAATGGATATATCCATATATCTCTGACTCAAATTTATGAGATGATAAAATATGGCAAAAGCTATACCGAAAAAGGGTTCACGTGGACGTATTGGTTCACGTAAGAGTACACGTAAAATACCAAAGGGGGTTATTCATATTCAAGCAAGTTTCAATAATACCATTGTGACTGTTACAGATGTACGGGGGCGTGTGGTTTCTTGGTCCTCCGCCGGTACTTGTGGCTTCCGAGGTACAAGAAGAGGGACGCCATTTGCTGCTCAAACCGCAGCGGCAAATGCTATTCGTGCAGTAGTAGATCAAGGTATGCAACGAGCAGAAGTCATGATTAAAGGTCCCGGTCTCGGAAGAGACGCAGCATTACGAGCTATTCGCAGAAGTGGTATACTATTAACTTTCGTACGGGATGTAACTCCTATGCCACATAATGGCTGTAGACCCCCGAAGAAACGGCGTGTGTAGAAATCAAAATAGAAGATATTTCACTAGCAAGATAAACAAGAGAAATAAATGATTCAATGATCTGATCAAATAATATTATTATGGTTCGAGAGAAAATAGCAGTATCTACTCGGACACTACAGTGGAAGTGTGTTGAATCAGCAGCAGACAGTAAGCGCCTTTTTTATGGGCGCTTTATTCTGTCTCCGCTTATGAAAGGTCAAGCAGACACAATAGGCATTGCGATGCGAAGAGCTTTGCTTGGAGAAATCGAAGGAACATGTATCACACGCGCAAAATCTGAGAAAATATCTCACGAATATTCTACCATAATGGGTATTCAAGAATCAGTACATGAAATTTTAATGAATTTGAAAGAAATCGTATTGAGAAGTAATCTCTATGGAACTTGTGAGGCGTCTATTTGTGTCAGGGGCCCTGGATATGTAACTGCTCAAGATATCCTCTTACCGCCTTATGTAGAAATCGTCGATAATACACAGCATATAGCTTGCTTGACAGAACCCATTGAGTTGGTTATTGGATTACAAATAGAGAAGAATCGCGGATATCTTATAAAAGCGCCAAATACCTTTCAAGATGGAAGTTATCCTATAGATCCAGTATTCATGCCTGTTCGAAATGCGAATCATAGTATTCATTCTTATGAAAATGGTAACAAAGAAATACTATTTCTCGAAATATGGACAAATGGAAGTTTAACTCCTAAAGAAGCACTTCACGAAGCCTCCCGGAATTTGATTGATTTATTGATTCCATTTTTACATACCAATGAAGAAAATTTAAATTTAGAGGACAATCAACACATGGTTCCTTTACCCCCTTTTACCTTTTATGATAAATTGGCTAAACTAACAAAAAATAAAAAAAGAATGGCGTTGAAATCAATTTTTATTGACCAATCAGAATTACCTCCCAGGATCTATAATTGCCTCAAAAGGTCGAATATATATACATTATTGGACCTTTTGAAT